TTCTTCTGGTTTTCTTGTTCCTGAAAATATTCTATCTATCTCCTAGACGCCGTAGAGAATTGAGAATTTTCATGTCTTTCAATTCTCGTACTCGTAATTGGAAAGTTACGGAAGGAGATCCATCATTTTGCAATGAAAACTACATAAAAAACTCTGGACAATTTCGAAATCAGGCCAAGCGTCTTAATACATATGCAAAAAAATTCATTATTGGCCCACCATTGATTAGAAGATTTAACTTGTATGAATCGCTATTGGTTTGATACGAATAATGGCAGTTGTTTCAGTATGTTAAGGATACAGATGTATCCACAATTCATTTAGAGTTACTTAATAGCCTATTTCTTATACCATATCTCTATCCCGTGAAATTCTCGAGCCGAAAGATGGATGCATATGCTATGTTTCATTTTGCTAAATGATATCAATTAAACGGTGTATCAATTCCATAAATTGGATATAGCAATAAATAAATCAGCAAAATTCTTTTATTTTAGATAGAAGAAACTTTTCTTCTATCTAAAATAAAAGAATGTACCCTTCTATCCAAATCCAATTTGCATCGATAAAATAAATCCAAATTCCAGTAGTAGATGAATAATTGCAAATTTTTGTGTGTACGAGATTAGAATAACTTCAAAATAACTGACATAATTTTTTATTTTTCCTGATCAGAAAAATACATGAAAAAGAAAGGAGGTAGAAAAATTTTTGGATTTATGGTTAAAGAAGAAAAAGAAGAAAACTGGGGTTCTGTTGAATTTCAAGTATTCAGTTTCACCAATAAGATACGGAGACTTGCTTCACATTTGGAATTACACAAAAAAGATTTTTCATCGGAAAGAGGTCTCCGAAGACTTTTGGGAAAACGTCAACGTTTGCTGGCTTATTTGGCAAAGAAAAATAGAGTACGTTATAAGAAATTAATCAGTCAGTTGGATATTAGGGAGCGGTAATTTCATCGTTCGAATTTTTTTTCTTATTTTATTAGTAGTCTTATAGTAGTCTTAGATTTTGCATTTTGATGAGCCTCGTTTTGAGGAATTCATGGAATAATCCATTTTCATGGAATAATGAATTAAGGAAGAAAGGATATGAGTCTACCGCTTACAAGAAAAGATCTCATGATAGTCAATATGGGCCCTCAGCACCCATCAATGCATGGTGTTCTTCGACTGATCGTTACTCTCGATGGTGAAGATGTTATTGATTGTGAACCCATATTAGGCTATTTACACAGAGGAATGGAAAAAATCGCGGAAAACCGAACTATTATACAATACTTACCTTATGTAACACGTTGGGATTATTTAGCTACTATGTTTACAGAAGCAATAACGGTAAATGCACCAGAATTCTTGGAGAATATTCAAATACCCCAAAGAGCCAGCTATATTAGGGTAATTATGTTAGAATTGAGCCGTATAGCTTCTCACTTGTTATGGCTTGGACCTTTTATGGCAGATCTCGGTGCGCAGACTCCTTTTTTTTATATTTTTAGAGAGAGAGAATTAATATATGATCTATTTGAAGCTGCTACAGGTATGCGAATGATGCATAATTACTTTCGCATCGGAGGAGTTGCTGCCGATCTGCCTTATGGATGGATCGATAAATGTTTAGATTTCTGTGATTATTTTTTACGAGGAGTTATTGAATATCAACAACTTATTACACAGAATCCCATTTTTTTGGAACGAGTTGAGGGAGTTGGTTTTATTAGCGGAGAAGAAGCTGTAAATTGGGGCTTATCGGGCCCCATGTTACGAGCTTCTGGAATACAATGGGATCTTCGTAAAGTTGATCTTTACGAGTCTTACAATCAATTCGATTGGAAAGTCCAATGGCAAAAAGAAGGGGATTCATTAGCACGCTATTTAGTACGAATCGGTGAAATGAGGGAATCAATCAAAATTATTCAACAGGCTGTAGAAAAAATTCCTGGGGGCCCTTATGAGAATTTAGAAGTCCGACGCTTTAAGAAAGCAAAGAATTCCGAATGGAATGATTTTGAATATCGATTTCTTGGTAAAAAACCTTCACCCAATTTTGAATTGTCAAAACAAGAGCTTTATGCAAGAGTGGAAGCCCCAAAAGGTGAATTAGGAATTTATCTGGTAGGAGATGATAGTCTTTTCCCCTGGAGATGGAAAATTCGTCCACCCGGTTTTATTAATTTGCAAATTCTTCCTCAGCTAGTCAAAAAAATGAAATTGGCTGATATCATGACGATATTAGGTAGTATAGATATCATTATGGGAGAAGTTGATCGTTGAAATGATAATAGACAGGGTACAGGTAGAAGCTATCAATTCTTTTTCGAACTTGGAATTATTAAAAGAAGTCTATGGACTGATATGGATTCTACCCATTTTGACCCTCTTACTGGGAATCACAATAGAAGTACTCGTAATTGTGTGGTTAGAAAGAGAAATATCCGCATCGATACAACAACGTATTGGTCCTGAATATGCTGGCCCCCTGGGACTGCTTCAAGCTATAGCAGATGGAACTAAGCTACTTTTTAAAGAGGATATCTTGCCATCCCGAGGGGATATTCCCTTATTTAGCATTGGACCGTCTATAGCAGTCATATCAATTTTATTAAGTTTTTTAGTTATTCCTTTGGGATATCGCTTTGTTTTAGCGGATCTTAGTATTGGTGTTTTTTTATGGATTGCCATTTCAAGTATTGCTCCTATTGGTCTTCTTATGGCAGGATATAGCTCAAATAATAAATATTCTTTTTCAGGTGGTCTACGAGCTGCCGCTCAATCTATTAGTTATGAAATCCCATTAACTTTTTGTGTACTAGCAATATCTCTACGTGCGATTCGTTAAAATAGGATCTTTTTCCTCTGAAATTCATTGAATATTTATCCTCCTTTTCTTATTCTATATTCAGGTTAGTAAGTTAAACTAGATAGCTATATGAGTGAAACAAAACTGCTTATTAATTTGTAGTAAAAAGAAAAAATCTCATTTCCTATGTACAAGAAAAAATGGAAGTAAACATAAGCGGTGTAAATTCTTTACCCCAAGGTTGAGATTTTTTGATTAGTCATCATATCTTGAAGCGGGCAATAATAAGGGATTCCCGATACAGAAAGTTGTAATCATAAGGGAATCCATCAAAAGTTAGTGAGGGATTAGAAACACTAAAGTACATAAAGGATTAGTAATGAGGGAATCTAAAGCATTAGATATTTTTCCTCATAAAAGGAATCATAATAAGGACTTGAAATTGGTGGAAATGAGCAAGTAGTACTTTCTTCGGATTCCGATCCAGAGTATGTTCCCATTCACTTGTTAAGGAAATGGCTATCAAGAACGAATTAACCCTTTATTCCTTTTTTCTTTTTAAATACCCCTCGGGGAAAGAAGAATAGGACAAAAGATATGGAATGCAATACAAAAAAAAAGATCTTTATTTATTCTTTCCGTCGTTTATCCATATTCATACAGAATTCTTCATGAACTAATACCCAACTCTTTTCGTTTATTAATTGTTATAACGAGTGTTTTATTCCAAGATTAAGTTATTGCTGAACAAAGAAAAAGTACCATTATATTATAAAGGATGAGATGAATTCCGAAGCGTTTTTTATTATTCTAGCAGACAGAATTCCTTTGGTCTAATTTAGGACGTTGAAATCGATTTTATCTTAGATAATTCTAACTACGCCCAAGAAGATAATAACGAAATGAAACAGTACTTTCCTTTTTTCTGATCATAGAGGAGCCGTATGAAACTAAGGTTTCATGTACGGTTTTGGAATAGCGGTGGGAACTGTGATGTTATCGTCGACTATGATTATCCAACAGTTCAAGTACAGTTGATATAGTTGAAGCACAGTCAAAATATGGTTTTTTTGGATGGAATCTTTGGCGTCAGCCTATAGGTTTTCTGGTTTTTCTAATTTCTTCTTTGGCGGAATGTGAAAGATTACCCTTTGATTTACCAGAAGCGGAGGAAGAATTAGTAGCAGGTTATCAAACCGAATATTCTGGTATCAAATATGGTTTATTTTATCTTGTTTCTTACCTAAATTTATTAGTTTCCTCTTTATTTGTAACAGTTCTCTACTTAGGCGGGTGGAATTTGTCTATTCCCTATATATCCTTTTTTGGATTTTTCCAAATGAATAAAATGGTTGGAATTTTAGAAATGACAATGAGTATCTTTATTACATTAACTAAAGCTTATTTATTTCTCTTCATTTCTATCACAATAAGATGGACTTTACCCAGGATGAGAATGGATCAGTTATTAAATCTTGGATGGAAATTTCTTTTACCTATTTCCCTGGGCAATCTCTTATTAACAACTTCTTCCCAACTTGTTTCACTATAAAATAAGATAATACAATAACAGTAAGAATATTTTCAACACAAAAGTCCTCTCAAACAAGAGAAAGAAACATACCTTTTTCATAGATATTTCGAATATGTTCCCTATGGTAACTGGGTTCATGAGTTATGGTCAACAAACAATACGCGCAGCAAGGTACATTGGTCAAAGTTTCATAATTACCTTATCCCACACAAATCGTTTACCTATAACGATTCACTACCCCTATGAAAAATCAATTACATCGGAGCGTTTCCGGGGGCGAATCCACTTTGAATTTGATAAATGTATTGCTTGTGAAGTATGTGTTCGCGTATGCCCTATAGATCTACCTCTTGTGGATTGGAGATTTGAAAAGGATATTAAAAGGAAACAATTGCTTAATTATAGTATTGATTTCGGAGTTTGTATATTTTGTGGTAATTGTGTTGAGTACTGTCCGACAAACTGTTTATCAATGACTGAAGAATATGAACTTTCTACTTATGATCGTCATGAATTGAATTACAATCAAATTGCTTTGAGTCGGTTACCAATCTCCATAATGGGAGATTACACAATTCAAACAATTAGGAATTCAACTCAAAGTAAAATAGACGAAGAAAAATCTTGGAATTCAAGAACGATTACTGATTACTAGAATTTTTTTGTTAGAATCCAAAAGTTCTTTACTAACTAGAAAGAAAAACGAATACCTACTGCTTATTGCAAATTATTCCTGATTTTAAACCAGAGTAGATTTTCGTGATGTGATTTCTAACTATAGAAAGAACTTATATACAATATACAAAAAAATTTCCTAATCCCTTTTTTCTTCCTTGAATCTTTTAGTTTTAGTCAGTTCATGAAAAAATTTATACTATTAATTTCTTCTTATCCATAATGGATTTACCTGGGCCAATACATGAAATTCTTGTGCTATTTGGGGGATTTGTTCTTCTACTAGGGGGTCTAGGGGTGGTATTACTTACCAACCCAACTTTTTCTGCTTTTTCGCTAGGATTAGTTCTTGTTTGTATATCCTTATTCTATATTTTATTGAATTCCTACTTTGTAGCTGTGGCACAACTTCTTATTTATGTGGGAGCTATAAATGTCTTGATCATATTTGCCGTAATGTTCGTAAATGGCTCAGAATGGTCTAAAGATAAGAATTTTTGGACTATTGGAGATGGGTTCACTTCACTCGTTTGTATAACTATTCCTTTTTCACTAATGACTACTATCCCAGATACGTCATGGTATGGAATTCTTTGGACTACAAGATCAAACCAAATAGTAGAACAGGGTCTCATAAATAACGTTCAACAAATTGGGATTCATTTAGCAACCGATTTTTATCTTCCATTTGAACTCATTTCCATAATTCTTCTAGTTTCTTTAATAGGTGCAATTACTATGGCTCGGCAATAAGAAATACTTAGAATGAGTCAAAATTATAAGAATTTCAAATCTAAAATAAATCACTAAAGAACCACAATTTTGATTTAGTAAAACCCATCTACTGCCAACAAATACCTTCTTTTCTCTTTTGTTGTGTAATTGTTCTATTCTAATTAATTCAATCGGTTCAATTCTTGTCCCCATATTGAAATGAATCGAGATTGATAAGGAGTTAGTTAATGATGTTTGAGCATGTACTTTTTTTGAGTGTCTATTTATTTTCGATTGGTATCTATGGATTGATCACAAGCCGAAACATGGTTAGAGCTCTAATATGCCTTGAACTTATACTGAATTCAATTAATCTAAATCTCGTAACATTTTCTGATCTATTTGATAGCCGCCAATTAAAAGGAGACATTTTCGCAATTTTTGTTATAGCCCTTGCGGCTGCTGAAGCAGCTATTGGATTATCCATTCTTTCTTCCATCCATCGTAATAGGAAATCAACTCGTATCAATCAATCTAATTTTTTGAATAATTAGACATAGAATCTTCTAAACAAAGGGACACATATAATAATAATATGAAATATTAACATGAATACTATTTATTATTTGAGAATATCTATTTTTTGAGTAGGTTATTCCATAGTATTCTTTTTTACTTAGTTGAATTTTTGCAATTCATTGATATTGCAATTTGAATATTGCAATAATTTATATTGAAAAGACGATAGCCAATTTATTGGCTAATTCGAATTCGTATATACAATTCGTATAATTATGATTGTTGAAGCCCAAAATTAAAGTCTCTTGGCTCTTTTCATGCTTTCTCACAAACGGATTAAGAAATATATTGCATTATTTGTTGAAGTTTGGATAAACCATTGCTTCGTCTGGTGTCTACAATACATTTGATTGATATAGTACTAATTTCATTTTGACCAGATCGAAAATTTTTATGTTGAAAAGGAAAATTTATAGATCCAATGTCACATTCCGTAAAAATTTATGATACATGTATAGGATGCACTCAATGTGTACGAGCTTGTCCAACAGATGTATTAGAAATGATACCTTGGGATGGATGTAAAGCCAAGCAAATTGCTTCCGCGCCAAGAACCGAAGATTGTGTGGGTTGTAAGAGATGCGAATCCGCCTGCCCAACAGATTTTTTAAGTGTCCGCGTTTATTTAGGACCTGAGACAACCCGCAGCATGGCTCTATCTTATTGATACGTTACAAAAAATTCCACTTGAATCGTCTGATTCCTCTTTACCGAAGAAGCCTGTGCTCAAAATAATCGAGCACGGGCTTTTCTGGTCAAAACGTATCTTGTCTTTATCACTTTATCATGAGTTCTTTTCCTTGGTTAACAATACTTGTTGTTTTGCCGATATTTGCGGGTTCATTAATTTTCTTTTTACCTCATAGGGGAAACAAAATCGTTAGGTGGTATACTATGTCTATTTGTTTATTAGAATTCCTTCTAATGACTTATGCATTCTGTTATCATTTCCAATTGGAGGATCCCTTAATCCAATTAAAAGAGGATTCTAAATGGATAGATGTCTTCAATTTCCACTGGAGATTGGGAATCGATGGACTTTCATTAGGATCTATTTTATTGACAGGATTTATGACTACTTTAGCTACTTTAGCAGCTTGGCCGGTTACCCGGAATTCCCGATTATTCTATTTCCTGATGCTAGCAATGTATAGCGGTCAAATAGGATTATTTTCTTCGCGAGACCTTTTACTTTTTTTTATCATGTGGGAGTTAGAATTAATTCCTGTTTACTTACTTTTATCCATGTGGGGGGGGAAGAGGCGTCTCTATTCAGCTACAAAGTTTATTTTGTATACTGCAGGTGGTTCCATTTTTTTCTTAATCGGAGTTCTAGGTATGGGCTTATACGGTTCCAACGAACCAAGATTAGATTTGGAAAGATTAATTAATCAATCATACCCTGCAACATTGGAAATACTATTTTATTTTGGCTTCCTTATTGCTTATGCTGTCAAATTGCCGATTATACCCCTACATACGTGGTTACCAGATACCCATGGGGAAGCGCATTACAGTACATGTATGCTTTTAGCGGGAATCCTATTAAAGATGGGAGCATACGGATTGATTCGGATCAATATGGAATTGTTACCTCATGCTCATTATCTATTTTCCCCTTGGTTAGTAATAATAGGAGCGATGCAAATAATCTATGCAGCTTCAACTTCTCTTGGCCAACGCAATTTCAAAAAAAGAATAGCCTACTCCTCCGTCTCTCACATGGGTTTCATTATTATAGGAATTGGTTCCATAACCAACATTGGACTCAATGGAGCTATTTTACAAATATTATCCCATGGATTTATTGGGGCTACACTTTTTTTCTTAGCGGGAACGGCTTGTGATAGAATGCGCCTTGTTTATCTCGAAGAACTGGGAGGGGTTTCTATCCCAATGCCAAAAATTTTTACCATGTTTAGTAGCTTTTCAATGGCTTCTCTTGCCTTACCAGGAATGAGTGGTTTTGTTGCGGAATTAGTAGTATTTTTTGGACTAATTACTAGTCCAAAATTTCTGTTAATGCCAAAAATGCTAATTACTTTTGTAATGGCAATTGGAATGATATTAACTCCTATTTATTTATTATCTATGTTACGACAGATGTTCTATGGATACAAGCTATTTCATGTTCCAAACGAAAATTTTGAGGATTCCGGCCCGCGAGAACTCTTTCTTTTAATCTGTATCTTTTTACCAGTAATAGGAATCGGTATTTATCCAGATTTTGTTCTCTCGCTATCCGTTGACAGGGTAGAGGCTCTGTTATCCAATTATTATCCTAAATAGGATTTTTTTTCTTCTACTAGTCCGCTCTATATTCCATAGTGGAAATACTAAAAAATTCAGAAAAAAGTAAAAGAGTCTAATTAGATCTATCTCGAATTTTTGAGAACCCTTTGAGAAGGCGTTCAAGGGGTTCTCAAATCAAACACAAAAATGGAAGTTTTTTCCATTTCATTAAGGTTTTATGTTATGTAATCATTTAGATGGGTAATGTAAATGAACCATAACTATGTAAACCTATTCCTAATAGATTGATACCAAAATAACAGATCCAAATTATAAGAAATCCTATGGAAGCTACAAATGCTGACTTCGTACCCTTCCAATTTGGATTTGTTCTACTATGTAAATAAATTGCAAATATGGTCCAAGTAATAAATGCCCAAGTTTCTTTAGGATCCCAATTCCAGTAGGATCCCCACGCCTCATTAGCCCATACTGCTCCACAAAGAATACCTATGGTTAAAAGGGTAAACCCTAGACTAATGACACGATAACTCCAAGAATCCAAACGCTCAATTAATTGATATTTGTAATAATTTGGAAATAAAGGAAAAAAGGTGCTTTTTAAAGCACTTCTTTTTGCATAGAAATATTCAATCTCATTAAAGAAAAATGTTTTAAGCAAAACATTTTTCTTCTTTTTCGAAAAGAAATCTAAATTCTTTCGAAATCTAATCATTAGAAGAGCGGCGGATAATAAGGATCCGCACAAAAGAGTCGCATAGCTTAGTAACATCATACTGACATGCATCATTAACCACTGAGATTGTAGAGCAGGTACTAGTATTGTGGATTGATGCATTTCAGTTAAAAGACCCGACGTGGCAAAGCCTTGCGTTAAAATAGTACTCGGCGTAGTTATTGTGCTTAAATCATTTTTAGAGTTCTGTATCTTAGGAATCATATGAAGAATATACAGAGCCCATGAAAGGAAGATCAATGACTCATATAAATTACTTAATGGAAAATGTCCCGAAGAAGCCCAACGAGAAACTAAGAATCCTGTTATACAGAAAAAAGTGGCTATCATTCCTTTTTCTGACGAATCACGCAATCCCCCAAGTTCACGAACTAATAAGGTTATTAAATGAATCGTAATCACAATTGAAATTGTTGAGAAAGAAATATGAGTTAGTATATGTTCTAAAGTTGCAAATAGCATAAGGAGAAGGTCCCATTACAAAATTGGAAATTTCGAATTGAATCCATTTTATTTTATAATCTATTGTATTCTTTTTCGAGACTGCCGCCACTCGGACTCGAACCGAGATGCTTGAGCACTGCTTCCTAAGAGCAGCGTGTCTACCAATTTCACCATGGCGGCTAAGTTGAAATAACAGGTTTATTAAAAGAATATTAAGTTATTTTCTCGCGAATCGTCGAGATTGGAAGATTCCATAGAATTTAGGACATTAGAATCTTCATTAAAATAGACTTCGTTTGGTAGTATCGTTGCGAATTTTTTAACAAAAAAATTCTTGCTTTGCCCAATAGAAACTTTGAAAGAGTTGGAACAATTTTTTCTCAGTTGCAATATAGAACTAATTTTTTTGTTAATTTAGGATAAGATAGGTAGAAGTTGTAAGTCTTATTGCAGGAATACTCTACTTTTCATAATAGAATCCCCTTTTTTTATTTATTATACGGATTCTATTACGAAAAGTTCATTGATAGGAAAAGAATATTTAGGTCACAGTATACCAAAAACCCTTTTTTTATATATCAGAGAGGTTTGTTCTAAGAATATTGTACCGAGGAATTCGACACATAAAAGTAAACTCATTAATTAATCCTAATTATTCCTAATTATTCATATTAAATAATTGGAATTTTTTGGGGATAGGTCAATTCATATTATCCCAAAACCCTATTATTTGTTTGTTTGTTGCCGAGAAAAACCCTTTGGTTTTGGATGCTCGCTGACGCCAGAAAATGATCTTGATTTTGCTAAAGAATAAGATTGTACTATGGAAAAATAAGTCTTTTTCTTCCAAAGATTTTTACGAATACGCTTTTTTGACATCGAAGTACGTTTTTTTGGAACTGCCATTCAAAAAGGAAATTACTTTTTTCTAGTTGTATGTGAAAGACATCTATTGCCGCAAATCAATCCATCTTTCTTCTTTTTCTTAGTATTTATACTTAGATACTAAAAGATATTGAAATTCTGAATTCTTTTTTACTTCATTTTGTCTAATGCGGATAAGACAAGAGTTTTTTAACATATTATATATTTTTTTTAGACTTTGTTTTAATAATATAGAATATATACAAAGGTTTTCTATTTAAATCAATTTATATTTCAAGTATACTCTCCATATACAGATATAAGGTATGGGGGCCTATCCCCCATATAAGACGGGAGGATAAAAGGAAGGGAAAATTCAATCAAATAGTTAATTAAAGTATTCCAGAATTGAATTCCAATCAATTTGAGTTACGAAACAAGGGAGCTGCTTCATTTTAATACAAAAAAATATTAAAGTAAAATGATTCAATCTTTTTTTTGTATTTTAATAAAAGTCCTTCTTTAGGTAATAACTAGGTAACGAAGTTATTTCATTAACTTTTTGACTTTAACCAACAAAACCTATTCTTATTTTTTGATTGTTTCAATGAGAAAATTTTTGAAAAATTAAGAATTCTAGTATTTTTTTATTCCTTCAGAAATAGATAAGAATTAGTTTGGTGAATCGGAAACTTTTTTCAATTTTATAGAAAAATTGAAGTAAAATTTTCAAGTAAAAATTGCAATTTCTTTTCTTATGGAACATACATATCAATATGCATGGGTAATCCCTCTTCTCCCACTTCCAGTTATTATGTCAATGGGGTTTGGACTTTTTCTTGTTCCAACAGCAACAAAAAATCTTCGTCGCATATGGGCTTTTCCTAGTGTTTTACTTTTAAGTATAGCTATGGTATTCTCAGTTCACCTGTCTATTCAACAAATAAATGGAAGTTCTATCTATCAATATCTATGGTCTTGGACCGTCAATAATGATTTTTCCTTAGAATTTGGATACTTAATCGACCCGCTTACTTCTATTATGTTAATACTAATTACTACTGTAGGAATCCTGGTTCTTATTTATAGTGATGATTATATGTCTCACGATGAGGGATATTTGAGATTTTTTGTTTATATAAGTTTTTTCAATACTTCCATGTTGGGATTGGTTACTAGTTCCAATTTGATACAAATTTATTTTTTTTGGGAGCTTGTGGGAATGTGTTCCTATTTATTGATAGGCTTTTGGTTTACACGGCCAATTGCAGCGAGTGCTTGTCAAAAAGCTTTTGTAACTAATCGTGTAGGGGATTTTGGTCTGTTATTAGGAATTCTAGGTTTTTTTTGGATAACAGGTAGTTTAGAGTTTCGGGATTTGTTTAAAATAGCTAATAACTGGATTCCTAATAATGAGATTAACTCCTTGCTTACTATTTTGTGTGCTTTTTTATTATTCCTTGGTGCAGTTGCGAAATCGGCACAATTCCCTCTTCACGTATGGTTACCCGATGCTATGGAAGGACCCACCCCCATTTCAGCTCTTATACACGCAGCAACTATGGTTGCTGCGGGGATTTTTCTTATAGCTCGACTTCTTCCTCTTTTCATATCCCTACCTTTGATAATGAGTTTCATTTCTTTAATAGGTACACTAACACTTTTCTTAGGAGCCACTTTAGCTCTTGCTCAGAGAGATATTAAAAGAAGCTTAGCCTATTCTACAATGTCTCAATTGGGTTATATGATGTTAGCTCTAGGTATAGGTTCTTATCAAGCTGCTTTATTCCATTTGATCACTCATGCTTATTCGAAAGCTTTATTATTCTTGGGATCCGGATCTGTTATTCATTCAATGGAACCTCTTGTTGGATATTCACCAGATAAAAGTCAGAATATGGTTCTTATGGGTGGTTTAAGAAAATACATTCCAATTACAAGAACTTGTTTTTTATGGGGTACCCTTTCTCTTTGTGGTATTCCACCTCTTGCTTGCTTCTGGTCCAAAGATGAAATCCTTAGTAATAGTTGGTTATATTCACCCTTTTTTGGAATAATAGCTTCTTTTACTGCAGGATTAACTGCGTTTTATATGTTTCGGATATATTTACTTACTTTTGATGGGTATTTGCGTGTTCATTTTCAAAATTACAGTAGTACTAAAGAGGATTCGTTGTATTCAATATCGTTATGGGGAAAAAGGATATCTAAAGGAGTCAATAGAGATTTCGTTTTATCAACAGCGAAGAGTGGAGTTTCTTTTTTTTCACAAAATCTATCCAAAATTCATGTTAATACAGGAAATAGGATAGGGTCCTTTAGTACTTCATTGGGGACTAAAAACACTTTTGTCTATCCTCATGAACCGGGAAATACTATGCTATTTCCTCTTCTTATATTACTGCTTTGTACTTTGTTTATTGGATCTATAGGAATCCATTTTGATAATGAAATAGGGGAATTAACCATATTATCAAAGTGGCTAACTCCCTCAATCAACTTTTTCCAAGAAAGTTCTAATTCTTCCATAAATTCATATGAATTTATCACTAATGCAATTTCTTCTGTAAGTCTAGCTATTTTTGGTCTATTCATAGCATATATGTTTTATGGATCTGCTTACTCTTTTTTTCAGAATTTGGATTTAATAAATTCCTTTGTAAAAGGGGGTCCGAAAAAGTATTTTTTCCATCAACTAAAAAAAAAGATATATAGTTGGTCATATAATCGCGGTTATATAGATATTTTCTATACTAGGACCTTTACCTTGGGTATAAGAGGATTAACCGAACTAACGCAGTTTTTCGACAAGGGTGTCATTGATGGAATTACCAATGGAGTAGGTCTTGCTAGTTTTTGTATAGGAGAAGAAATTAAATATGTAGGGGGAGGTCGAATTTCGTCTTATTTATTCTTTTTTTTATGTTATGTATCTGTGTTCTTATTCTTTTTTCTTTCTTAAGGAATTCCCCTATCTCCTGCCTAAGTAGCTTTCCTATTTGCCGATTTTTTCCATTCCTCTGTGTAAATAGCCTAATATGGGTTCACAATCAATAACATCTTCACCATCGAGAGTAACGATCAGTCGAAGAACACCATGCATTGATGGGTGCTGAGGGCCCATATTGACTATCATGAGATCTTTTCTTGTAAGCGGTAGACTCATATCCTTTCTTCCTTAATTCATTATTCCATGAAAATGGATTATTCCATGAATTCCTCAAAACGAGGCTCATCAAAATGCAAAATCTAAGACTACTATAAGACTACTAATAAAATAAGAAAAAAAATTCGAACGATGAAATTACCGCTCCCTAATATCCAACTGACTGATTAATTTCTTATAACGTACTCTATTTTTCTTTGCCAAATAAGCCAGCAAACGTTGACGTTTTCCCAAAAGTCTTCGGAGACCTCTTTCCGATGAAAAATCTTTTTTGTGTAATTCCAAATGTGAAGCAAGTCTCCGTATCTTATTGGTGAAACTGAATACTTGAAATTCAACAGAACCCCAGTTTTCTTCTTTTTCTTCTTTAACCATAAATCCAAAAATTTTTCTACCTCCTTTCTTTTTCATGTATTTTTCTGATCAGGAAAAATAAAAAATTATGTCAGTTATTTTGAAGTTATTCTAATCTCGTACACACAAAAATTTGCAATTATTCATCTACTACTGGAATTTGGATTTATTTTATCGATGCAAATTGGATTTGGATAGAAGGGTACATTCTTTTATTTTAGATAGAAGAAAAGTTTCTTCTATCTAAAATAAAAGAATTTTGCTGATTTATTTATTGCTATATCCAATTTATGGAATTGATACACCGTTTAATTGATATCATTTAGCAAAATGAAACATAGCATATGCATCCATCTTTCGGCTCGAGAATTTCACGGGATAGAGATATGGTATAAGAAATAGGCTATTAAGTAACTCTAAATGAATTGTGGATACATCTGTATCCTTAACATACTGAAACAACTGCCATTATTCGTATCAAACCAATAGCGATTCATACAAGTTAAATCTTCTAATCAATGGTGGGCCAATAATGAATTTTTTTGCATATGTATTAAGACGCTTGGCCTGATTTCGAAATTGTCCAGAGTTTTTTATGTAGTTTTCATTGCAAAATGATGGATCTCCTTCCGTAACTTTCCAATTACGAGTACGAGAATTGAAAGACATGAAAATTCTCAATTCTCTACGGCGTCTAGGAGATAGATAGAATATTTTCAGGAACAAGAAAACCAGAAGAATCTTTCTCTCTATTCACTACCATTCCGCGTCTTCGACTTCTATTAGTTTCTTTTCTTCTTTAATGCAATAGCTATAGTTTGATATAGAATCCATTTCTCAAAGTAATGGAAACCTTTCTCTTATAGGAAATGGTTCGAA